AAATAATTCAAAAATAAAAAAAATACTACTACTAGATTTTAGATTTCTAATGGCGATTAGAATGAATAATTCATCAGAATAAAAAATAATTCTATGCAATTCTGAAAGGGGGAAAGATCCCTCGGATAGAATCATTCGATTATATTGACAATTTCAAAAAACTGATCATACTATGATCATAGTATGATGGCCGTTGGTCAAGCGGGCCCCCATCGTCTAGTGGTTTAGGACATCTCTCTTTCAAGGAGGCAGCGGGGATTCGAATTCCCCTGGGGGTAGGGTACTACGAAAGGAAGTTGATCTTGGATTACCAATAAGTCTAAAATTGATTCTTCCTGGGTCGATGCCCGAGCGGTTAATGGGGACGGACTGTAAATTCGTTGGCAATATGTCTACGCTGGTTCAAATCCAGCTCGGCCCAATAATTCGACAATCCACCATGAGATGATATAACCCCTTTGTACTTCAGAAATACCCGATCCGGAGATAAAAAAGAATCAAATTTTCTGCTAGATCCCGTATTTCCCTGGGATTGTAGTTCAATTGGTCAGAGCACCGCCCTGTCAAGGCGGAAGCTGCGGGTTCGAGCCCCGTCAGTCCCGACGGATCCAATATAAATCTCTCCCTTTTTATGAAGGGGACGGGGGGCAGAATTTCATTGTCAAAGCAAAGGGGAAATCCTTATTTCTTTTTTCTTTCCTTTGGGTAATATGCGGTTGGATTAGTACAATTATTGGTAGCATTATAGTCAGTATTCCAAGAAATGCTGGCTTTTTCGATTGACCCCGATGCATGTAATGGAATCGGGTACTATACCTTTTTGAGGCGCGCATACACAAAGGGAATTCTTTTCTTGTCCAATACAAAATTGAATATAAGAAAATACTTTCCAGAAAAAACAAAAAAAAAACAATTTATTTTTCTGGATACGGATTTATGGAACCTCACTTACTAGTTTGAAGTTGAAAAATAGATTTCATGCAAATTGCACACTGAGCTTTTGGTATAGGTGTCCCGGGGCTAATAATCTACGAAGAAAGGAGGGGGAAGGACAGATCAACCAAAGATCCTACTCCTCTTAGAAAGGGGAATGAATCATTTTTCCGATTTTTCATTTTGTTTTAAGGCCCCATCGACGAAAGAACAAATTGAAAAATAGTAAATTTGATGAATATTCATTTTATACGGTCGCATCTTTATCACACTTCTTTGTCTTCCAAGTCAAAAATAGTTTCGTTCTAAACTCCTTTCTTTTTCCATTTAGCTTTTATTGTTTGTTTGGGTTTGTAACTATGTGACCACTGGAAGTGGAAGAGCTGTTTGATGAGACTTCATCAGATGATTGTACAAGAAGGAACTAGATAGATTAGAGAGAAAAAAAGAACAGATGATAAAAAATGATAAATAAAGGAATTTTGGTTGGATTGGGTCAGGAATCCAAGTTTGGGGCGGTATGGATAAAAGAACTTCCTATGTTATACTATTCAATTCTCGACGACGAATTGATTTGATAGTTCAGATATTGTTATTCATGATATTGATCCGATTCAAGATCATCGAGAGGTAATATTCATTCATTGAATTTACAGGCCAAAGATTTATCATCTCTATGGGATTAAATCCCGAGTTATTGCGAAGTAAAAAACCGATGAGATTATGGAAGTAAATATTCTTGCATTTATTGCTACTGCACTATTTATTCTAGTTCCTACCGCTTTTCTACTTATCATTTACGTAAAAACAGTCAGTCAAAACGATTAATTATTAACTAATTTGAATGAAACTTGACTTCTGAGTTCTTAGCCAAAATTGCCGAAATAAAATGAAAAAGATTCCAATTTCATGTCTTAAATGAAATGAGTGGACTAGAATCGGCAGTATTCTAATAGATAGATAGTATGGTAGAAAGATTCATCTATTTCTTTCTACCATACTATTTATTAGTTAGATTGTAGCTGCTCCCTGGACTAAAATAAAGATAGAGGCTGCATTTGATATGGATCTATAGATCAATCCACAATATTATCTTGATATATGTGAATATCAATTCCATATATGGGAGTGACATAGCATCCAATTCCATTTATTTGCTATATCTATTTGTTCTGATCAATCTGAATTACTCTTATGTCTTATAGTTTGAATTACTATATTTTTTATTTCCAATATGAATCTCGGTATCTATTGAAAGAATCAAATCAATGAAGGAAAAGCGATAGATATAGGCATATTCAAAAAATCACGTAGTAATCTTTTTTTTTAACATTCCCAATAAGTAATTGAGTAAACCATTGACAGTAGTTCCACGGGCATCGAAAAGGAAGAGTAAACCTCACTGATTTTTAACGCCTGAACCATGATATGAAATAAGTCGATAAAGTATAAATCCAATTTTAAAAATTCGAAAGCGGTAAATGCGCAATATGTGACCCACCTGACAACCTTATTCTGCATAGTATCTCGTTAGACAACCATTATGTTTATATCCCTTCTTTCTCATACAAAGTGCGTATACACTTAACAAAAAACTTCTTCTTTGAACAGTAAAGAAAGAAACAAATAAAAAAAGGGTCCGGCCCTCCTCAGTATCACCTAGTAAGAGGCCGTTGATTGGACTAGAAAATTTAGGAAGAATTAGGTTCAAATAAATTTCCTGGGATCCTCTTCCTTTCGAACTACAAACATGGGAATCGTTGAAATAGCTCTTTGATTGAAGGAGGATGATTCCTATAATACATTACTCCAGTCGAGTCCAATGGAATTTCAAAATGAAGATATTTTTATTTTGTTCCAAACGTGTTGCAGAACGATCTAGAAAGCAATTGATATTGATACAGTTTGCTTCCTTAACTCAATTAGTAGGACCCCTAGAGTCCACTCCTTCCCCACACTACGAGTGAAAGGGAAAAAGTAAAGACTACCATTAAAGCAGCCCAAGCAAGACTTACTATATCCATATGAATTATGTCCCCTATCTCTATAAATATAAAGGAATTGTTCCATTATTCCTCACTAATAATAGTGGAATCAATGGCGCAGAGTCAAAAAGAACGAAGACTATTAATAAACCAATCCGATAAATTCGCTCATTTTATAAGAAATTCCTATATGATTTCTAATCGGGAAAGATTAAACACAAGCAAAATCCGCAGTAAGGAATGTTACTAATGGAACATGTAGGAATAATAGGTCCTATTCTTTTTTTGTTGACCCTCATTTCAATTGATTGGATGCTTGAGCACTCAGAGATTTTCGTGAGTTCCTCGTATATAATAAAGTATCTTCCGCCCCCTTCCACAACTATTTATATTTCCTATCGGGCTCTCCAATCTAACCGAAGGTCCAGTCATTATACAATGGATTAATAATATAAAATTTTTATTTGTAGTAGAAGGTAATTGCGAAGTCTTGATAGCCCCTCTAGCATTCGAATATTTCCTTGAAGCCTAGCCTAAGCCTAAATATGCAATGATATGCAATGCAAGGATATTTAAAATTTTTTAGAAAAACCCCCAGACCAGATGTTTAGAATCAAACAAGTATCAACAGTCTGCCTTCTCTGCTTCTGCTGGGGAATCGTTCGGCGGGTTATATCAACAGAAGAAAAGAAGAGATTTCTAGTTTTTTGTTGATCAGGCGACACCCGGATTTGAACTGGGGAAAAAAGGATTTGCAGTCCTCTGCCTTACCACTCGGCCATGTCGCCAAAATGCTACAAATACAAAATAGATGAAAACTTTCCCGGATTACTGAACTGCTTTTTTATCGTACTTGCACCTTGAGTTCTGTTTTCCTTAATTTTTCCTAAAAGTCAAAGAAATCCTAATCCTTCTTCCCTTTTGATTGGGTTTGATTCATCCTTTCAATTTCGATTGAGTCTATCTCAAAATTCATAATGTTCAAAACTTTCTCTTACCTTTCTATTGAAATCTATTGAAAAATCAAATGTGGATTTTCAGTCGCAAAATCAAAAATTCAACTTTATGAAAATAGGAACCATTAACTATTGACTTAGAATGCATGAACAATTCTTGGATTTGAATCTCCAATTTTTGTTTTCCTAATGACATAAGAAAATACAACTTGATATATAACTAATCAGTATGGATTTTTTCAATCAAAAAATCCTTCTCAATTATAAATTATAATTATTAATAATAATTATAACAACAATTATGAGTATATGTAAACCCCCCAAGAGAAATTGTTAGACGGATATATATTATTTATATATGTTTCCGATATAGAATTATCAGATATAAGAAAAGTATCATACTTCAATTTGAATTTTGAATTGAATAGAAAATTTAAATTCTGTTTTCGTAGAGCACAACCTGTGTTGCCCCGAATAGAACATAGAACGACAATAAAACAAGAAAAGAGAAGAAAGACGGATATTATAGATATCTCCACACGTGTTTAAGCCATACAAACCTTCTTTTCTTATACACTTCACAATCGTATTCTACTCAAAAATCCGTAAACAAAATCTCTCTCTTCTCTGCGAATCATTTTTTGAACAACGAAATCCATAACATAAAAGGGGGTTAAATGCTAAAAAACCGATTCTAATTCTATATATTCTCTTTCTGATTTTTATGCCTTTATCTCAGCGAAAAGATCAAATGTCCAATCCATTTATTTTTCTGGTATTCAAGCAGGTTGGAATATGTATTATCATAATAATGGTAGAAATGGAATCATTTTTGTTTTTATATTCTATACAAAATCCTATAAACTTAATTAATAAGTCTAAGTAGCAGAAGTCCGTTTCTAGGGATGTTTTATCAATTTCTTTCCATTTGTATCTGTTGAAAATTCCAATAAATTCCAATTCAATTTAAGTAGAAAATTATCTTTCTTCCTCCGTTCATACGTATTTCATACATTCCAGATATGGAGTTGGGTAAAATTTCATGTGATTCGGTAAACAAAATTGAAATGCCACCATTGCTAGATCATTTATCTAATCTATCTAATTAGATGAAGAATGAGCCAAT